CAGTTTGATGGATTCGCCTTCTGAAACAAGAAGTTCTGGTCCTGGAGGGATAATATCAACCACTTGACGTCCATCCGATGCATCCACTATGGTTATTTCGTATCCCCCTTTTTCTTTTCGTATGATTTTGCTTACTATACCCGCCGCTGTAGCATTATAAACATTATTGTTACTCTTGCTCCCGTCGGGATAAATCTGGCCCCTTCCCCTGTTCCCGCCTACGTATATGGGATATTTTAAGAAGTGAACGTCTTTCTTAGAAGCGGGGTCTGGGGAAAGAATAGGAAAGGTGATTTCACTATATTTTTGACCAGGAACAGGGCCTATCACAAGAATATTTTTTTTCGTGGGGCGATAGCTCTGAAAAGACAGATTGCTTATCTTTTCTTTAATCTCGGGCGATATACGATCGGGAGGGGCTAATTCAAACCCCTCAGGTAAAATTAGAACAGCTCCCACATTCAAGGCTCCTTTTTTACCATTAGCAAGAACTTGTTTCAGTTGCAGATCATAAGGAATTCGAACAACTGCTTCAAATACAGTATCAGGAAGTACCGCTTGTGGAACCTCGATATCCACGGGCTTGTTAGCTAAATGGCAATTGGCACATACAATACGGCCAGTCGCTTCTCGTGGATTTTCATAACTCTTCTGTGCAAAAATAGGATACGCATTTGAAATGGGCGCCCGAGTTATTATATATATTATGAGCGATACGGAAATGAATCGAATAATCTCTTCCTTTATCCAAGAAAAGGTATTTCTCATTTGCATGGTCCAATCATTGATCCCGAAGATTTCTACAATAAAATTGGATAAGTCACTAGTATAGTTCCCTATCTATGATTCTGTTATTTAGTGAAATAATTTTACTCGAATATTGAAGGAATCCACCGGGTGGGTAGAAAAAATAAGTACAATTTTGACTGTTTTACTTATGTTACAAAGTAACAAACATTATAATTGGATCGATCGATCATTTTTCAATCATTCATTGAATGATAAATCACTACAAGTGACGGAGATACACGATTTAAATAACGAAAAATCCAATATTTTAAAATTGTATCTAAAATGACTGGAAAAGTAGAAACAACACCGGATATAATTTGATCATTCTGAGCAAATCCAAAATCTTTGTAGATAGAGGCAATCAGTAGTTCCCAACCATGGGGCGAATGGAATCCTATACATAAATCAGTTAATAATAGAATAGAAAAAGCTTTTATTGTGTCGCTTAAATTATATAGAAATTCTTGAAGACAAGAGTTAAGAAAAATAAGTTCTTCATTACTTATTCTAGAATAAACACTTAGAATAATGAAAGAAATTATATTTGTTGAGAAATGTAAAATCGTATGGATACGACCCTCATTGTTCATCTTGATCAATTGGATCGTTTCGTTGTAGACTCCGACGTGAAGCTTTTGTAAACGTCTTTCCGGATATTCCTTTAGCATTTCGTCGAAGAGGGAGAGTTCCTCTAATTCTATGAATTTTTTTAGAATACTCTTTTCTTGAATATCATTCAAAAAAATTTCGGAGAGCCTAGTATTCCACCAATTATTAACCCAAGATTCCAGACTTTTATTAAATGTAAATGAGAGAGAGATCCACCAAGGCAAAAATACTATAGATGTAAGATATAGAAGGGAAATAAATGCGTTCTTTTTTGCCATTTGCTCGTCTATGAATTTTGAAATGAACTCATCTCATTTGTCGACTCTCTCTATACGATACTAAGATTTCTATCAAATATCAGTTCTATTACATTACAAGTTATCAAGTCTATTCCCCGTTTTATTTGTGATTCAGTACAATGATTGGTCCTTGAATTTAGAAAGAATACAGAAAAATAATAGAGAAATACAGAAATAGAATAAGAAAAATTCCACTTCAAATTGAATGAAGAAAGAAATAAACTAGAATATTCTATAGAATATTCTTTCAAAAGATATATCAATTGATCAAATTCGAAGCAATTGTCCCCTTTGGATGAATGTACGAAAGAGCCATTTCAAATAATATTTATTATTTGAAATTTAGGACGTAAAGAACTCCCGGTTTATCAAGATATCCAAAAATTTCGAAAAAAAAAATTCGCTGGCATCCCCCAGTACAGGAATAATTAATAGAATTTTATAATTTTCTGAAGAATACTGTGATGCTATGATCAAAAATGAATGTAAAAACAAGATAGAAAGGTTATCATTATAAGCGGTCCAATCGGTTGGTAATTAAAGAGCACAAAAAAAAGATAAAAAATGTTGATTAACAAAAAAGTAAAGATGATTTAAAAGAGAGAATCTATCTGTATTTACTAAATTAGCAATATTGAAAAAAAAAAGAGAAATTCTTTATTCCGATTTGTTACTTGTTTCGTTACTGAATTGATTTAAGTGGATTTACATACTCATAAAAAAGAATTTATGGACAAAAATTATTTCGCTTTATGATTGGTCCGTGTACGTTTACTTTTTTTTGTTCTAATCAGAGTTCGGCAGCAACTTCAGTTAAATTATGCTATAGAAAAAAGAGAAAGAGAATTCTTGAGTTATAGTTTTTTCCCTTTTGCTAAGAATAAGAAAGCATTCACCTTGTTTCAAAATACTTCAATTGGTACACGCAAGAAATAGGCCAATTCAGCAGCTTTCTGTTCAATTTCTCGTAAAGTCAAATTCTCATCGGTACGAGTCAAGGGAATGGACCCCTGGCCTCTGATTTCCATATAAAGGACACGACGAGCATAAATACCCTCTTTAATTTCTATTCTGATGGATTGAATGTCTTTCATAAGGAATCGGAGGAAGATGCGACGATTTTTTCCAGGAAATCCCCAACGAAAAATACATACTATTCCTTCTTTTATATCGAATCGATCATAACCACTACCCACATTCCACGAAATTGTGCACCACAAATATGAACTAATAAAAAGACCCGCGATTCCATAGAAAGACATCACGATTCCTTGTGGAAAAAAAATTATTTGCTGAGAGGGAAATAATGGTATAAGATTCCTACCAAGATAACTAGAAGTTCCAACCAATAAAAACCCTAATGAACCTAAAAAAAGAATAAAAGCCCAGCAGACATTACTCGGTTTTCGAGAACCCGCTAGAAGTTCTATCCATATACGGTCTGATCGCCAACTCATACTATACTAGATCTAATTGCATTTTATTGTAATTGGGAGATAAACCCCAATAAATTTGACTTTAATCTTTTTGTTTCCGAAGTAATCCTCATCGACTAGCACTATATATGATGTGAAACTTTAGGAGTAATTCATCAATTGCTTAGAGAGAAACTAAAATAATAAAATCGTTTTATTATTATTTCTTATAGATATCCACAGACATTTAGATAGATTGACTTTACGTTTCAGAAATTCATCCCGATAATGATTTATCTTCAAATAGTTAAGTTATAATTAATTTTTCCATATATCGTGTTTATGCATACGGGCTTCTGCTCGGAGGAAGCTACACGTTATACTATATTCTACTACATAGAGAATTGTGCTATGATCCAAGTAAGCCTAAGTCTTGAAAAAAAATAGATAAGATTTAATCCCATAATATCTAAAAAATCTTGTTTTTTTGAACATGAAGAGATAAAGAAACCATTGCAATTGCCGGAAATATTAAGCCCACTAAAGGCACAAAAATAGCGGGTAAGTTGCTGATAGTTGTCATAGAATGAGTACCTCGATTTAATATTTGTACCTGTTATTTATCGTTATATTTTTTGTTATATTAACATTTTAACCTGTTATTGTTAGAAAAATATATTCTACTTCATATAGAATTATACTATTCTAGTAGAAATACTAATCTATATAGAGATACTAATATATAATATATTAAATAGATTCTATTTAAGTATATTAAAGTATATAACATATATAAACATATATAAACATATATTAAACATATATTAAGTAAGTATATTATTAAGTAAGTATATAATAAATGTAAATAAATAGCCTTATTCATCATGTCTATATGTTTCTACATGAAATATATACGATAATCCACTTTACTTTTTTTTTATTATTTTATTCATTATTTATTTTTTTTATTATTAGTCTATTTTTATTTATCTATTCTAAATCTTTATTTAGTATATGTATATTAGAATTTTCTAATATTTAAACTTTAATAGAAAATTGAATAGTTTAATATATTTAATTTAATAATTTAATAAAGAAAGAGTTTCTTACAAATTACCGAAAAATTCGTTATAATACGATAAAGGGATTCTTAGTAAAACTGAGGTTCTCGGGGGATATAGATATAGAAAGATGTAGGACTCCCTTACCTTTTACCTTGCCTAATTTCACAGAAAAAAGAGAAAAAATTCACTCTTTTTTTGTTTGATAGAGATCTCTTGATTACTAATAAAAAATATCGATAAAAAAGAATAAGTAGGATTCTTTCTACAATTCAATCTTCTGTTACCTATGTTACCAAAGAAAAATCCATTTTTCGTATTTTGACTTTTATTCCTATAAACTAAATAATTACTTGGTTACCACCAAAAAAATAATAAAATATAGAACTTAATTTAATAATTTATTAAATTAAAGCTTTGTTTTTTTCTACTTGATTGAAGTTTGAGTCAAAGGAAAGAAAGCATGGAGCTGAAATAACTCACTCAGAACGCCCTTTAAAGGATTACGTGGTACGATTGGATCGAATAAACCCTTATGGAATAAATATTCAGCCACTTGTGAACCCTCAGGTACTGTCTTATTCAATGTTTGTTCAATTACTCTTTTACCCGCAAATGCAATATAGGCATTGGGTTCGGCAATAATGATATCTCCCAACATACCAAAACTAGCTGTCACCCCACCCGTAGTAGGAGATGTAAGGATTCCTATATAGAATAACCTTTTATTTGATTGATAATCATATAAAGCAGAAGATATTTTAGCCATTTGCATCAAACTCAAACTTCCTTCTTGCATGCGTGCTCCTCCGGAAGCACATACT